TTTCATGTAGAAACATATAGAAATGATGAATAAGCCCATTTATTTACACTTTTAATTTACATTTATATTTATTATATACTTAACTTAATATATGTTTAAGTATGCATCTATGTTATATACTTTGATATACTTATATAATCTATTTAATATATTATATATATATTAGTATCTCTATATAGATTACTATTTCTACGCCCTATTAGATTTATTCCTTATTAGTATATACATAATATACTCTTATATTCTATATTCTTTAGTATTGTATATACTCAATACTCACTTAAGTAGAATTCTATATATATAGTATAATTGAATATATCTTTATAACAATAACAGGATAAAATGTTAATATAACAACAAATATAACAATAAATAAGAGGTACAAATATTAAATTATTAAATCGAGGTACTCATTCTATGACAACTATCAGCAACTTACCCGCTATTTTTGTGCCTTTAGTAGGCTTAGTATTTCCGGCAATTGCAATGGTTTCTTTATCTCTTCATGTTCAAAAAAACAAGATTTTTTAGATATTATGGGATTTAATCTTATCTATTGTTTTTTCAAGACTTAGGCTTACTTGGATCATAGTACAATTCTCTATGTAGTAGAATATGGTATAATGTGTAGCTTCTTCCGAACAGAAGCTCGTATGCATAAACACGATCTATGGGAAAATGAATTATAGCTATTTGAAGATAAATCATTATCGGGATGAATTTCTGAAACGTAAAGTCAATATATCTAAATGTCTGTGGATATCTATAAGAAATCATAAAAAAAAAGATGTTATTAGTTTAGTTTATCTCTAAGCAATTGATGAATTACTCCTAAAGCTTCACATCATAATAGTGCTAGTCGATGAGGATTACTTCGGAAACAAAAAGATTAAAGTCAAATTTATTGGGGTTTATCTCCCAATTACAATAAAATGCAACTAGATCTAATATAGTATGAGTTGGCGATCAGACCGTATATGGATAGAACTTATAGCGGGGTCTCGAAAACCGAGTAATGTCTGCTGGGCTTTTATCCTTTTTTTAGGTTCATTAGGGTTTTTATTGGTTGGAACTTCTAGTTATCTTGGTAGGAATCTTATACCGTTATTTCCCTCTCAGCAAATAATTTTTTTTCCACAAGGAATCGTTATGTCTTTCTATGGAATCGCGGGTCTTTTTATTAGTTCATATTTGTGGTCCACAATTTCGTGGAATGTGGGTAGTGGTTATGATCGATTCGATATAAAAGAAGGAATAGTATGTATTTTTCGTTGGGGATTTCCTGGAAAAAATCGTCGCATCTTTCTCCGATTCCTTATGAAAGACATTCAATCCATCCGAATAGAAGTTAAAGAGGGTATTTATGCTCGTCGTGTCCTTTATATGGAAATCAGAGGCCAGGGGTCCATTCCCTTGACTCGTACCGATGAGAATTTGACTCTACGAGAAATTGAACAGAAAGCTGCTGAATTGGCCTATTTCTTATGTGTACCAATTGAAGTATTTTGAAAAAAGGCGAATGCTTTCTTATTCTTAACAAAAGGGAAAAAACTATAACTCAAGAATTCTCTTTCTCTTTTTTCTATAGCATAACTTAACTGAAGTTTCTGCCGAACTCTGATTAGAACAAAAAAAAGTAAACGTACACGGACCAATCCTAAAGCGAAATAGTTTTTATCCATAAATTATTTTTTATGAGTATGTAAATCCACTTAAATCAATTCAGTAACGGAACAAGTAAGAAATCGGAATAAAGAATTTCTCTTTTTTTTTTTCAATATTGTGAATTTAGTAAATACAGATAGATTCTCTCTTGTAAATCATCTCTCCTTTTTTGTTAATCAACATCTTTTATCTTTGTTTGTGCTCTTTAATTACCAACCGATTGGACCGCTTATAATGATAACATTTCTATCTTGTTTTGACACTCATTTTTGATCATAGCATCGCAGTATTCTTCAGAAAATTCTATCAATTATTCCTGTACTGAGGGTGGCCAGCGATTTTTTTTTTCGAAATTTTTGGATATTTTGATAAACTGGGAATTCTTTCGTCTCGAAATTAGAATTCATTATTTGAAATGGATTTTTCGTGCATTCATCCAAAGGGGACAATTGCTTCGAATCATATATTTTGAAAGAATATTCTATAGAATATTCTAGTTTATTTATTTCTTCATTCAATTTGAAGTGGAATCTTTCTTATTCTATTTCTGTATTTCTATATTGTTTTTCTGTATTCTTTCTAAATTCAAGGACCAACCCATTGTCATTGTACGGAATCACAAATAAAAAACGGAGAATAGGCTCATTGTAATGTAATAGAACTGATATTTGATATAAATCTTAGTATCGTATAGAGAGAGTCGACGAATGAGATGAGTTCATTTCAAAATTCACAGACGAGCAAATGGCAAAAAAGAACGCATTTATTTCCCTTTTATATCTTGCATCGATAGTATTTTTGCCTTGGTGGATCTCTCTCTCATTTACATTTAATAAAAGTCTGGAATCTTGGGTTAATAATTGGTGGAATACTAGGCCCTCCGAAATCTTTTTGAATGATATTCAAGAAAAGAATATTCTAAAAAAATTCATAGAATTAGAGGAACTCTCCCTCTTCGACGAAATTCTAAAGGAATACCCGGAAAGGCGTTTACAAAAGCTTCACATTGGGGTTTACAACGAAACGATCCAATTGATCAAGATGCACAATGAGGGTCGTATCCATACGATTTTACATTTCTCAACAAATATAATTTCTTTCGTTATTCTAAGTGTTTATTCTATTCTAAGTAATGAAGAACTTATTTTTCTTAACTCTTGTCTTCAAGAATTTCTATATAATTTAAGCGACACAATAAAAGCTTTTTCTATTCTTTTATTAACTGATTTATGTATAGGATTCCATTCGCCCCATGGTTGGGAACTAATGATTGCCTCTATCTACAAAGATTTTGGATTTGCTCAAAATGATCAAATTATATCCGGCGTTGTTTCTACTTTTCCAGTCATTTTAGATACAATTTTTAAATATTGGATTTTTCGTTATTTAAATCGTGTATCTCCGTCACTTGTAGTGATTTATCATTCAATGAATGATTGAAAAATGATCGACCGATCCAATTATAATGTTTCTTACTTTGTAACATAAGTAAAACAGTCAAAATTGTACTTATTTTTTCTACCCACCCGGGGGATTCCTTCAATATTCGAGTAAAATTATTTCATTAAATAACAGAATCATAGATAGGAAACTATACTAGTGACTTATCTAATTTTATTGTAGAAATTTTCGGGATCAATGATTGGACTATGCAAATGAGAAATACCTTTTCTTGGATAAAGGAAGAGATTATTCGATTCATTTCCGTATCGCTCATAATATATATAATAACTCGGGTGCCCATTTCAAATGCGTATCCTATTTTTGCACAGCAGAGTTATGAAAATCCACGAGAAGCGACTGGCCGTATTGTATGTGCCAATTGCCATTTAGCTAACAAGCCCGTGGATATCGAGGTTCCACAAGCCGTACTTCCTGATACTGTATTTGAAGCAGTTGTTCGAATTCCTTATGATCTGCAACTGAAACAAGTTCTTGCTAATGGTAAAAAAGGAGCCTTAAATGTGGGAGCTGTTCTAATTTTACCTGAGGGGTTTGAATTAGCCCCTCCCGATCGTATCTCGCCCGAGATTAAAGAAAAGATAAGAAATCTGTCTTTTCAGAGCTATCGCCCCACGAAAAAAAATATTCTTGTGATAGGTCCTGTTCCTGGTCAAAAATATAGTGAAATCACCTTTCCTATTCTTTCCCCAGACCCCGCTACTAAGAAAGACGTTCACTTCTTAAAATATCCCATATACGTAGGCGGGAACAGGGGAAGGGGTCAGATTTATCCCGACGGGAGCAAGAGTAACAATAATGTTTATAATGCTACAGCGGCGGGTATCGTAAGCAAAATCATACGAAAAGAAAAAGGGGGATACGAAATAACCATAGTGGATGCATCGGATGGACGTCAAGTGGTTGATATTATCCCTCCAGGACCAGAACTTCTTGTTTCAGAGGGCGAATCCATCAAATTGGATCAACCGTTAACGAGTAATCCTAACGTGGGTGGATTTGGTCAGGGGGATGCGGAAATAGTACTTCAAGATCCATTACGTGTACAAGGCCTTTTGCTCTTCTTGGCATCTATTATTTTGGCACAAATCTTTTTGGTTCTTAAAAAGAAACAGTTTGAGAAGGTTCAATTGTCTGAAATGAATTTCTAGTTTATCAATATCAAGTTATAAAAAAAACCAAATTTTTGTTGGAAATTGTGTTATCTAATTCTGTATGATCAAAAAAAAATTATGAAAAGCCTTTTGCTTCTTTAATATTCTTTTTCTATCAGATTTTGGGAATTACTTGTACCGCATTATTAGTCATAGTATATATGCTGTGAAGAGGACTATTTGACTTTACTTACCTCTTCTTTATTCCTTTGTTTTTTCAATAAAAAAAATGGAAATAAAATGGAAGCGGTATGATTATGTTACTATTGTCAGATTTAAATGCCATAGAATGAATCAATCGTTTTCTATTCTAATAGAATAAAAGTTGACTAAATACGAAACATAAGATAAATAATCGGAGAATATAAACCAAAGTATAAAAAAGATGAATGAGAGGAAAAAAGAATTCGATTCTAAGAGGGATTATTTGTATTCCTAGTCTTTGACACAAGAAAAGGTATTTTCCACAACCCTTTACTTGTGTCGAAATAATAATAATTCTTGATCTCGTTCGTGAAATATTCCTATTTGTAGTTTCCATTTTTTTCGAGTTTTATCAGAAACCTTTTTTAGATTTATTACATAAATCATAAATCATAAATAAAGTAGTAATGGTGGACAAACAAAAAATATAGGAAAATTTATTGAACAAATAGAACTTCTTCAATAAACTTATAAACTTATAAAAATAGAAGTATATATATTATTAAGAAATATATA